GGATGTAGCCAAGTGGATTAAGGCAGTGGATTGTGAATCCACCATTCGCGGGTTCAATTCCCGTCGTTCGCCCATTTTTGCCCATTTTTATTTTGTTATATATTTGTATATTATTTAATATTGAAATGATTTTATGAAATCTTCATAAATATTAACGACGAGATCGATTGTCATTTTTCGCATGTCCTCGGAAATTTCGAGTAGGGGAAAATTCTCCTAATTTATGGCCTACCATACCCTCTGTTATAAAAATAGGTAGATGTTCTTTTCCGTTATGTATAGCAATAGTATGACCAATCATTGTGGGTATAATAGTAGATGACCGGGACCAAGTTACTATTATTTCTTTTTCTGATCGTTTGTTAAGTGTCTTTATTTTTCTTAATAAATGGTTTGCTACAAAAGGATTTTTTTTTCGTGAATGTGTCATATTCAAGTGAATTACTCCTCTTTTTTTTTTTCTTTTTTGTAAATAGGAAAGAAAAAAAATTCTATTTTCTTTCCTATTTACTACGTCGACGAAGAATTAAATGATCACTATATTTCTTCCTTTTTCTACTCCTTCTCCCAAGTGCAGGATAACCCCAAGGGGTTGCGGGTTTTTTTCTACCAATTGGGGCCCTTCCTTCCCCACCCCCGTGGGGATGGTCTACAGGGTTCATAACGACTCCTCTGACTACAGGACGTTTACCTAGCCAACGTTTAGATCCGGCTCTATCCAAACTTTTCTGGCTCACCCCAACATTACCCACTTGTCCGACTGTTGCTGAACAGTTTTTGGATATCAAACGGACCTCTCCAGAAGGTAATTTTAATGTGGCCGATTTACCCTCTTTTGCAATCAGTTTTGCTACAGCACCTGCTGCTCTAGCTAATTGTCCACCCTTTCCAAGTGTGATTTCTATGTTATGTATGGCCGTGCCTAAGGGCATATCGGTTGAAGTAGATTCTTCTTTTTGATCAATCAAAACCCCTTCCCAAACTGTACAAGCTTCTTCCAAAGCATACGGCTTTCTGGATGTAGATGATGATATCTATACAGATGGATCTGATCAATATCATACCATGAAGTACCAAATGAGTGTATATATATAGGAATCCAAATCTTCCAAATCATTCATGGTATGATTTTCTACATCCTAGGTCTTCCCGTTCCGTCATCTGGCTTATGTTCTTCATGTAGCATTCAGACCGAATGACTCTATGAAATTACATTGATACTTCCACATATGAAGGGTAACGTAGGAGACATCTCTATTTTTCCCCGGGAAATCTTTAGAACTACCACTCCTTAGCTTTCCATTTGCCTCTGACCATCAAATGAAATGTGAATAATCCGTTCTCCTCTTTTTTTTTTATGAAGGGTAACGTAGGAGACATCTCTATTTTTCCCCGGGAAATCTTTAGAACTACCACTCCTTAGCTTTCCATTTGCCTCTGACCATCAAATGAAATGTGAATAATCCGTTCTCCTCTTTTTTTTTTAACAGGGGGCACTTCTGATTCTGTCGGTGCTTGAAACAATTTTGTCTTCTCCATATTACTATATCTCTAGAGTCAATAATTTTATATGAGGAACTACTGAACTCAATCACTTGCTACCCTTACTCTTCAGTTTTCTGTTGAGGTCTATCCTGTAGAGGTACTCCAATTGGATCAGTGATCGATTTCTAGGTTTCGTCGTAAACCTAATTGGTTACTTCCAATTACGTAAATCCATAGTTCAAACCGCACTCAAAGTTAGGGCATTTCCCATTTGTATAGGAACTTCTGTACCAGAAATAACGGTATCTCCAATTATAGCCCCTCTGGGATGTAAAATATATCTCTTCTCACCATCCCCATAGTGGATGAGACAAATGTATGCATTTCGATTAGGGTCGTATTCGATGGTGACGATTCTACCATATATGTCTTTTTCTTTCCGTCGAAAATCTATTTGACGGTATAGACGCTTATGACCTCCCCCTCTATGCCTTGCGGTAATGATTCCTCTGGCATTACGACCTTTACAACGATGCTGTCCATAAATCAAATTGTTTTTCTTTCGTGGATTGGATTTCGCTTGACTGTCTACGGCTCCATTGCGTGTGCTCGGGGTAGAAGTTTTGTATAAATGTATCGCCATGCTATTAAGTATTTGGATTTAAGTTGTTTTCTTGACAATAGGTGGAATAGAATAACCCGGTTGAAGCGTAATGATCATACGTCTGTAACGCATTGTATGTCCTCTAATAGGTCCCATTCTTTTAACCTTTCCCGGGAGTCGATGACTATTCACGGCCATCACCTTGACACCAAAGAAGAGTTCGACCCAATGCTTTATTTCTGTCTTAGTTAATCCTGATTCGACATGAAAAGTATATTGATTTTTTAACAATAACAGAAAACTTTTGTCTGTAAGTACTATATCTTTTATTATTCCATCCATAAATCTATTTTCTTCCTTATGAGTTTGAGTTTAAATTAAGAATGCTAGATCTTACGATTGCTATCTTTGATATGAATATACCACACCAATTCGTTATGTATTGATGATGAGATTCCTTTGATCAAGAGCCAATTCCAATAGACTTATTGGAGGGTCCCCTTGGCGTGCATCCAGTAGGAATTGAACCTACGAATTCGCCAATTATGAGTTGGGCGCTTTAACCATTCAGCCATGGATGCTTAGTGGGGATCCTCTTACATGGTGAATAACCAAATTCCAATTGAAAGGAAATTTTGAATATAAATCAATGCAATTTAGAGGAAGAATTCTATTTATGAAGGTAGATACATTCAAATCCTGTATTTTCGAATTGAGAGAGATTAAGAATTCTCACCATTTCTTAGATTCATGGACCCGATTCAGCGGGATCTTTCATTCACATTTTTTTCACCAAGAGCGTTTGATCAAACTCTTAACTTATTTGATTCATGTAACAGGAGAAAGGTTTCCCATTACTTAACCGGAAAGAGATGTGGCCATGAAATAGGGATTCAGCGGAACATAATTGACTGGGTGGTATGAACTGCCTAAACAAGAATTCTTGAACAGCGAACAACCAGAGCTATTACTCACTACATCAAAAAATTTCCATTAATGAAAGGTGGAAATCTATTGGAAAATTCAAAAGACGCATATCATCATATCATATGAAATAGACCTTTCTTTTCGTCTCAGGTCGATGGATCTTCTCAATTGGAAGATCTCCTATATGGATAATACCCATTCCAGTTGATTGAGCCTAATTCTAATTGTTTTGTTCCGAAGCAAAGATATCCACGCGCGGGGTGGTTCGTCCTATTCAGATATTTACGACCAAGAAGTACTGGATTCTCTTTCGGATAGGCCCTGAAAGGAGAAGGAAGGCTGGAATGCCAAAAGGCGTCTATTTTGAAATTCACCTGACCCAAGAGTATCCATTGTATAGTACCCATTTTGGTAATGCCCAGTGCCAAAGTCACTGAATGGTTAAGTCATCAATTCCTAAAACGGACTATGTAATGGACTTTATCTGCTGGGTTACGAGCGGGCTTTTTACCAGAGTTTTCGATTGTATCAATCTACCCCTTGTGATTCCTTTTGAAGTATATACTTGGGGAGTGGGTGCAGGGCGGACGATTTCAAAGCGGACTCCCCATTCAGGAGAAGATCACCAATATTTCGTGATCCGCTGCCGAACTTCTTTCCATTTCAATGAGCATTTTCA